CTAGCTAAAGAATTTTCTCTTTTTTCCATTCATCATTATTGTATTTATTCTTACCTTCATACTTCGATCGAGATATTCTATTGGACCTAGAATGCCTATTTTAAAAATGTAAAAAAAAAGGAGTAATCAGTTGTGACACGTTCACTAAAAAAAAATCCTTTTGTGGCCAATCATTTATCGGGAAAAATTAAAAAACTCAACATGAGGGAGGAGAAAGAAACAATAATAACTTGGTCTCGGGCATCTACCATTATACCCACAATGATTGGCCATACAATCGCTATTCATAATGGAAAGGAACATTTCCCTATTTATATAACGGATCGTATGGTAGGTCACAAATTGGGGGAATTCGCGCCTACTCTGACTTTCGCGAGACATGCGAGAAACGATAATAAATCTCGTCGTTAATTTTGAACGATGATCAAAAACATTGGCAGGGAATAACCTTATGATAAAGAATTTATATTCGAGGAGAGAAAAAGAAGTAAAAGTTTTAGCTCAACATATACCTATGTCTATTTTCAAAGTGCAAAGAGTAATTGATCAAATTCGCGGACGTTCTTATGAGGAAACACTTATGATACTGGAACTCATGCCTTATCGAGCATCTTTTCCTATTTTAAAATTAGTTTATTCTGCAGCAGCAAATGCCAGTCATAATATGGGTTTAAACGAAGCGGATTCATTCATTAGCAAAGCCGAAGTCAACGGAGGTCCTTTTGTGAAAAAGTTAAGACCTAGGGCTCGAGGACGTAGTTTTCCAATAAAAAAAACGACTTGTCATATAAAAATTGTATTAAAAGAAAAATCTAAATCTTAAATTTATCTAAAAATAAAAAATTTAGATTTCTATTTCGAAAAAAAAAAATGAATGGAAAGATAATAAAAAATATGGGACAAAAAATAAATCCACTTGGTTTCAGACTTGGTACAACCCAAAATCATCATTCCTTTTGGTTCGCCCAACCAAAAAATTTTTCCGTGGGTCTACAAGAAGATGAGAAAATACGGAATTGTATCAAGAACTATGTACAAAAAAATAGAAAAATATCCTCAGGTTTCGAAGGAATTGCACGCATAGAAATTAAAAAGAGAATTGATTTAATACAAATTATAATCCATATTGGCTTCCCAAATTTATTAATAGAAGGTCGAGCCCGAGGGGTCGAAGAATTACAGATGAATGTACAAAAAGAATTTCGTTCTGTGAACCGGAGACTCAACATTGCTATCACAAGAATTGAAAAACCTTATGGACACTCCAATATTCTTGCAGAATATATGGCTTTACAATTAAAAAATAGAGTGTCATTTCGAAAGGCAATGAAAAAAGCTATCGAATTAACTGAACAGACAGATACAAAAGGAATTCAAGTGCAAATTGCAGGGCGTATCGACGGAAAAGAAATTGCACGTGTTGAATGGATCAGAGAAGGTAGGGTCCCCTTACAAACAATTCGGGCTAAAATTGATCATTGTTCCTATACAATTAGAACTATCTATGGAGTATTAGGTTTAAAAATTTGGATATTTGTAGACGAAGAATAATAGACCTCTTCAATTTTTCTGTTTAGTACCAATAATCGAACAAACAAAAAATGAGAAATTAGGATTTTCCCTAAAATCAAACAAAAATGAACAATTCTATAAGGTTGAATAAAAATTGATTCAAATTTTTTTAGTATAATTGCTATGCTTAGTGTGTGATTCGTTAGTTTTAGAATTGGGATTAAAAAAAACAGAATGAACTCTACTATAACTATGAACTTAATAACTAAATAAACTAATAACCAACTTATTGCTTCGTATTGTCGAGATCCCAAGAAACAGTCACTATAATGATTGAATATATCATATAGTTGTAACAACTGAATCTTTTTTTCCAGAAAAATATATATAAATATATATGATAATGATATAAATATCATTATCCATTTTTGAAAGCAAAAATAAAGGGATGTAGATAAATGGAAAGGTGATAGAAAGAGAGAACAAAAATATAAATGATATATGATTCCAATATGTATGGTCTATGAATCACCCCATAAAAGGCAGTGTGATAAAGCATTAATATTGTATTGACGAAAATAAAAATCATAATAAAGAGCCTCGAGTTAATACAAACTGAGTAGATTGACTCAAGAACTCATTTTTGTGGAGCTCCATTGCAGAGTTCAGGCCTAACCATTAACAGAGAAGCTATGGGAACGACGAAACCTGTGACTACATAGGATTCCATTGAAAACGAATCCTAATAATTCATTGAGTAGGATGGCGGAACGAACCAAGAACAAATTTATTTAGTCCGATAGGTCGTGGATTGACCTTAAGAATCAAAATAAAGCAGTAAAGAGTCAATATTCGCCCGCGAATCCTTGCTTTATTTTGATTGGATTCATTTTACAATATTGCCTGGCTTGATTGCTTGATTTGGTAGGAGTAAAAAAAAAATCATTATATAAAAAGCATTAATTATATATATTCATTATATATTTAAGTATATAGATACGTCTAAATATAATAGACAGCTTACCACGAATGCAATTCCTATTACTTGCATTAGTGTATTATAAATACATGTGTATCTTTATTAAATACTTTCATTCGCGAGGAGCTGGATGAGAAGAAACTCTCATGTCCGGTTCTGTAGTAGAGATGGGATTAAGAAGGAACCATCTACTATAACCCCAAAAGAACCAGATTTCGTAAGCAACATAGAGGAAGAATGAAGGGAACATCTTGTCGAGGCAATCATATTTGTTTCGGCAGATATGCTCTTCAGGCACTTGAGCCCGCTTGGATTACAGCTAGACAGATAGAAGCAGGGCGAAGAGGAATGACGCGATATGCGCGTCGTGGTGGAAAAATATGGGTACGCATATTTCCTGACAAACCTATTACAGTAAGACCCACGGAAACACGTATGGGTTCAGGAAAGGGATCCCCTGAATATTGGGTATCCGTTGTTAAACCGGGCCGAATACTTTATGAAATGGGCGGAGTATCGGAAACTGTAGCCAGAGCAGCTATTAAAATAGCTGCGTGCAAAATGCCTATACGAACTCAATTTGTTATTTCAGAATAGAGAGGGTTATTAAAGATGAAAAAATAACCACGGCTTACTTATTTATGCTTTCTAGACAAACACTATTTCTTTTTTTTTCCTCATTCTTTGCATTGAAATAACGTAACGAATTAAAATAAAAATGATATGATTCAACCTCAGACCCTTTTGAATGTAGCGGATAATAGCGGAGCTAGAGAATTGATGTGTATTCGAATTATAGGGGCTGGTAATCACCGATATGCTCATATTGGTGACGTTATCGTTGCTGTAATCAAAGAAGCAGTGCCCAATATGCCTCTAGAAAGATCAGAAATAGTTAGGGCTGTAATTGTACGTACACGTAAAGAACTGAAACGCGACAACGGTATGATAATACGATATGATGACAATGCAGCAGTTGTCATTGATCAAGAAGGAAATCCAAAAGGGACTCGAGTTTTTGGTGCGATCGCTCGGGAATTGCGATATTTAAATTTTACTAAAATAATTTCATTAGCTCCCGAGGTATTATAAATACTAGTAGATGAAACTATGACATAGTTATAGTAGGATATCTGAAATGGATCAAATCAAATTAGTAGATTGTGTCTCACGCATATACTTTGAAAAAATGGAATAAGAATAATTAAAGCAAAAAAACATGTTGATTATATCAAAATTAGGAAGCAACAATAATTTAGATTCGTCATGGGTAGAGACGCTATTGCTGATATAATAACTTCTATAAGAAATGCTGACATGAGTAAAAATGGAACAGTTAGAATAGCATCTACTAATATAACTGAAAACATTGCAAAAATACTCCTACGAGAAGGTTTTATTGAAAATGTTCGAAAACATCAGGAAAGTAACAAAAATTTCTTAGTTTCAACCTTGCGACATAGAAGAACTGGAAAAGGAATAGATAAAACTATTTTAAAACGTATCAGTCGACCTGGTCTACGAATCTATTCCAACTACAAAAAAATTCCTAAGATTTTAGGTGGAATGGGTATTGTAATTCTTTCCACTTCTCAAGGCATAATGACAGATCGAGAAGCTCGACTAGAAAAAATTGGAGGAGAAATTTTGTGTTATATATGGTGATACTACTCTGGTATCCTAATTTTATCTCTAACTTCCTATTTGTTTGTGAAAAAGAGAGGAAAAGTGAGTTATATAACTCTTCCTCCATTAGTGGATACTTCAAGGGGGTTGCTTGGAATGAAAGAACAAAAATTGATTCATGAGGGTTTAATTACTGAATCACTTCCCAACGGTATGTTTCGGGTTCGTTTAGATAATGAAGATCTAATTCTAGGTTATATTTCAGGTAGGATCCGGCGTAGTTTTATACGGATCCTGCCGGGGGATAGAGTCAAAATCGAAATAAGTAGGTATGATTCAACCAGGGGGCGTATAATTTATAGACTTCGCAGCAAAGATTCGAACGATTAGATTATTTTTTGAAACATTTCTTTCATAGAGCTACAATTCAAAGTGAAAAAATACAAGAGACCCTTTTCTTCCAAAGAAAAGATTCCAAATTAAGATAAGGAGTAAGGTGAAATATATGAAAATAAGGGCTTCCGTTCGTAAAATTTGTGAAAAATGTCGACTAATCCGGAGGCGCGGGCGAATCATAGTAATTTGTTCCAATCCGAGACATAAACAGAGACAAGGATAATTTTTCTAAAAAACTTTAAAGGATTCCTGTAAAAATAAAGGATTTTTTTTTACATAAAATGGATATCTCCGTATCTTTCTGTATATTTCTGATTCATATTTATGAGATGATAAAATATGGCAAAACTTATACCAAAAATTGGTTCACGTAGGAATGGACGTATTGGTTCACGTAAGAATGGACGTAGAATACCAAAAGGAATTATTCATGTTCAAGCGAGTTTCAACAATACCATTGTAACTGTTACAGATGTACGAGGCCGAG